GCTTTAGCCAATGATCCAATCAGAGGAATAATTGGGACTATGGTCTCGAATTTCTTAATAGCAGTATCTATTCGAAACGAATTCTCTAGCATTTGACTCCTTGCCACCGAAGAGTTTAGTCGTACACTTGAAAGGTAGCCCAGAAAATAGAAGGGATGATTGTCTAATTGCTTTATACAGATCCCATCCGGTTGAGACCACAAATAAAAATTACATTTCAAGAAGTTAACAAGGTAATATTTCCATTTCTTCATCAGAAGATGAGTCCTCCTTGAAGCCAGAATGGATTTTCCTTGATATCTGACATAATGCATGAAAGGGTCTTTGAACAACCATAGGGTTTTCTGAAAATCGTTACAAAGCACTACTACAAGATGTTCTATCTTTCCATAGAACCGTGTTCGCTCAAGAAAACATCCAAAAGATGTTGATCGTAAATGAAAAGATTGTTTACGGAGAAAAATGAATATGGATTCATATTCATATACATGAGAATTAGATAGGAACAAGAATAATCTTTGATTCTCTTTTGAAAAGGGGGAAATGGATTTTTTTGGAGTAATAAGACTATTTGAATTCCAATACTCGTAGAGAAGAAATCGCAATAAATGCAAGGAGGGAACATCTTGGATCCAAGAGTGAAGGATTTGAACCAAGATTTCCAGATGGATGGGGTGGGGTATTAGTATATCTGACACATGATATAAATGTGATAATTTGTCCTCGAAAAAGGGAAATATTGAATGAATAGATCGTAAATTATGAGATTTTGCTATTTCTTTTTCTTCTAGGGAAGATACTAATCGCAACGAAAATGGAATTTCCACAATAACTGAAAAGCCCCCCGATATCATTTGAGAATGAAAATGATTGTTGTGCTCAACAAATCGATTTTGGTTAGAATCATTAAAGGAAATAATCAAATGATTCTGTTGATGCATTCGAGTAATTAAACGTTTCACAATTAGTGAACTGGATTTAATGTCATGACCCCAATTTTCCATGGATTCATAAAAAATCGATCCATTTAAAGCATGATCATGAACAAGTGTATAGGTATATTCCTGAAATAGAAGCGGATATAGGAAGTGTTGTTGCCGAAATCTATCTATTTCTAAATATCCTTGTAATTCCTCCATTTGAAATTACACTTGAACAAAAAACATGGGGGATTTTTTGAGCTATCAAATGATACATAGTGCGATATGGTCAGAACAGGGTATATAGTAAAAAAAGAATAGATACCCCGGAAACAGGTAGGACAATCAACGGATCCTCTCTTTTTCCATCCAATTAGTTTGTGTTCGTTATAGTTTCAAGAGAAGGTTAGAAATCCTTTATTTTTGCAACCCAATCACTCTTTTGACTTTGGATCATTTTTATCAATATACCACTTCTTCTACACATTCGTCTCCACTACATAATAGAGAATAGTTAGGATTCATGAAAAAAAAGAATCGATGATCCACTCACAGGAGAACCCTTTCCCACATCAGGCACTAATAATCAATTTTTTTTAACGTCTAATTAGATCGGGTTGAAAATTAAGAACAGAAGCTCGTTGCTTTTGATTTCCTTATTTATAATTAGATCCATAGGACTCTATCCATTTATTCACTCGACCCAACTATGATTTGACCCCTTCCAAGAAAACAATCAAAAGAAGATTTTGTACCGGTCCGGTAAGGATGAAGTATTCTAAGAGTTATCCATTGATACGACATGCTGTTTTTTCCATTCATTCCTTTCAGGATCAGTCGTGGTCTTACAAACTCTACCAATGGTATGGACGAATCCGTTGCTTCATCCAAATGTGTAAAAGATCATAGCCGCACTTAAAAGCCGAGTACTCTACCGTTGAGTTAGCAACCCGTATAAATATACTGTGTAGATACAATCGGAATCAAAAAATAAAATAATAGAGATTGCCCAACCCCATCAGAACATTGAACTAGCAACAAAAAGAAAGATTTGATGATCAATTATGAACAGAGATCAGATTAAAATACAACGGATTCTGGGATAAATATAGAGAAGATCTAAATAGATTCCAAATTTTTAGAACACCGATACCTTATTTTTTTTTTCATTATATTAACTAACTAAGATACTTCTTGTTTGTATCTTGTGTCACAGCGAATCTGACAAATTCTTGAGTGAAAGAAAGAAAAAATACTTATAGGATGTGGTGTGGATAAATAGATCTATTTATCCACGATCGAATTATATTTGTTCAATACACCATTGTCAATATGAATTGAATGTTGAAAAAACAAATTCAATAACAATAAAGAAAATAAGGACTTGTGTTGGAATGGCACTACATATACATAGATAAGAAATGAAGTATAGATGGGGGGGAATAAATAAGGAATAAAAAAAAATATCGAGTTTGTTCAACAGAGAATAAGCGAGATTGACCTTTGTTGGTGGAGTCCAACGAAAACCATCCGATTGATGGGAATCTACTCATTTATTCACTCAACCTTTTCTCTATCTGTCTCCTATCAATAGAAAATGTTTTTTATCGTTCTATGATATGGGGTCATGTGGGAGCAAGAATAGAGCAAAAAAAAAGGAATGGTGGAGAAACAATTAGACAAAGCTAGATACTGGGTACCCCACCCTCTCTCTTTTTTATTTCATTAATTTCATTTGATTAATTCGAAATTCCTTAAGTACCTCCGCCTTCTTTGAAATATCATGAACAGTTCTTGTAGGTTGAGCACCCTTTTCGAGGAAATATAGAATAGCAGGAACATTTGAATAAGTTTGGTTCTTTATCGGATCGTAAAAACCTATTTTACGAAGATATCTTCCTTCTCTTCGGGATCGAAGATCAATTGCAACGATTCGATAGATGGCTCATTGGGATAGACATAAATGAACAACCCCCCTCTAGAAACGTATAAGAGGTTTTCTCCTCGTACGGCTCGAAAAAGAATGATTCGAATTTATGTATTATAGTGCCAAATGGATCCACAAATGATCAATTAGACTATGATTTTAGACTATGATTTGAGTCGTTTTTTTATCCTTTCTTCCCGAAAAAACCCTCATTCGTACTCATAACTCAAGTTGGATAATTCTCAAAGAGCTCGAAGAGAAATCCTTAGACATTTATTGAGTCGTCTCTAACCTCTTTTGTTTGTCTCGCCTAGAGTCGATTTTTTCTTCCCCATTCTGATCTAGTTGTTGAGACAATTGAAAACGGTGTTTCCTTGTTCCGGTATCTTTGATTTTATCTTTGCTTTGAATCATTGGGTTTAGACATTACTTCGGTGATCCTTAATTGTTTCAAAATGGCAGCAACATACCTTTTTTGTTATTTCATTCTAGTGAAGTGAGGATTCATAGAAACGATTGATTCCTCTGTGATACACTTTTGATCGAAATAGTTTGATCAATTCCGACAAATTTGACTTTTTTTTGAAACTTGTTCGAACTTGATCCTTTCGATTTCTATACCGAAGATATACTTACGAAGTTGTTCCAACTTATTGATTGGCATTAACCCTAGATCCTTCCCTATGTTAAATGAATCAATTCTTTATGCTCGAGCTCCATCATTATTTATTTTATTACAACTCCCAAATTGGAGTCCTAGTGGAATAGAACAAACTATGTCGAGCCAAGAGCATCTTCATTGATATATAAAATGGTGGATACAAGAATCCACATCCGATAATGTCCTTCAAGTCGCACGTTGCTTTCTACCACATCGTTTCAAACGAAGTTTTACCATAACATTCCTCTAATTTTGGACCGGTATGGAATTGATTCAATATGGAATCATGAATAGTCATTGGCTCAATTGTTCTATTTATATTAAGTAGTCCATTATTTTCATATATGAATGGTATCTGGGGAAGTCTCACAAAGAATCTAGTTTCATCCCATATTTTACTGGGGAGGGATCGCAGACCCTTTTCTCCAAAAAAACGGAAACGCCGGTGTCACTGAAATAGAACAATAACAATACATATAGGTTTATTTTCTACAGATTTTGCTTTACTTCAAATTCCGTTTTGGATTGGAGCCAAAAAATCAAAGAAATTAGGTCCAAAAGAATCTGTTCTGTATTGAATTTTCTTCTTTGTTAAGAAGGTCCGAATGAGATGAAAGGGGTCTTTGTCTTGAAATTGATACCTTCTTTTGCGGATTAACTCATATCCACACGAATCCTATGGGATCATGAATCATACCCAAACAAAAGCCAATTAAAACGGATCTTCTTATGTTTGTTATAAGATGCTATCCTATCTTGTAGTAAGTACAAAGCAAAATCGATCCATATCAATTCGTTCTTAATTATTTTATTTATATTTTGTTCCAGTCTAATCTAAGCAACTTGAATTCCAGCGATGGAATTACTACCAAGAAACCCCTCCCGTTTTAGAATTAAGGATCCACATAGAATTAGTCATTTTGTCTGCCCCTATTTTTTTATTTACTTTAGGGAAGATAGAGACCTCCCTTTTCTTTTGCATTTCGACTCAGAATGCATCATGTGAGAATATCATAAATATGGGTCATCAAGTTTCTCCAAATAACTAACCTTCAATATGAATATGAACAGCGGGGCAGACATACGCTGAATGGCCCAACCCATTTTTTTGGGGGTTTCACTTTGATCTTTGTTCCCATCCTACCTATATCAAAAAAGATATTTATTTCTATCCGCGTGTCATTGATATTCGATCCATTTGTTTGTGAGAAAAAAACCGAAAGGGAAGATTCATAGAAAAATTATTAGAAATCACAAAGAAAGATTGGATTACATTGTATCCAACATTACACTCTTAAACAGAAAGTTGTTAAAGAGAACAATCTTTGTTCTGATAGAATTGGTCTGGGACGGAAGGATTCGAACCTCCGAGTAACGGGACCAAAACCCGTTGCCTTACCGCTTGGCCACGCCCCATTTAAATTTCTATTCGACACCAATAAACACTAATATGGATATTGGTTGTTCGTCAATTCCGGACCCAATATCTATTCTATGGAATAGGTTGTTGCTAGGATTCTACATCTACATGTGTTGTGTAGAATCAAAAAGATTGATCATTACATATAATTCAATTAAGATATTGTATGAAGGTATGATTCCTTCTATATCCCATTTGGGAATGGAAGGATTTTTGATTGAGGGAGTTCAAAGAAAAAGAAAGATTTTGTGGCCTACCTTCCCTTCTTTCTTCATTTTTCCCCTGTTATCAATAACCCAATAAAAATTTTCATTATCTCCAAGAACAAAATTTTTGTTATGCTTAATATCTTTAGTTTGATCTGTCTTAATTCTGCTTTTCATTCGAGTAGCTTTTTCTTCGCCAAATTGCCCGAAGCTTATGCTTTTTTCAAGCCAATCGTAGATATTATGCCAGTCATACCTGTGCTCTTTTTTCTCTTAGCCCTTGTTTGGCAAGCTGCTGTAAGTTTTCGATGAGATCTTGAATACTCTCTTAGAAACATTCATGATTTATTCGAGAAAAAAATTCTCTTCTAACAATTGATAAGATCAGATAATAAACCCTCGACTCAAACATGGAAATTTCTTTTGATAGCCACGATGAATCGGAATCACCTCATTTCTTCATTCTGAGGGTCAAAGAAAGACCCTATGTATGGTCCCCACAATACCTAATTGTGGGTATGAGAGATCGTTTTGGTAATGTCAGAATCTTATTAAAATTAATTCCTGAAAGTGGCTTTGTTTTCTAGAAACCGCTTCATTTCTTTTTTTGGTGTCAAAACATAATATGTAGTACAAAAATAGAGAACCTATTCCCCTATTTCCTTCTAAAACGATCTTGGAGATTGTGTAATGCTTACTCTCAAACTCTTCGTTTACACAGTAGTGATATTCTTTGTTTCTCTCTTCATCTTCGGGTTCCTATCTAATGATCCAGGACGTAATCCTGGACGTGATGAATAAAAAAAGGGGTTTTTCCTGCTTGGTTTCTGAATTTTCTTAGGATTTTATTTCTCTATTCCATACATTTAATTATGAGAAAAGGGGTTCGAGATTTTTTCGAGTTCGAAAGGGAAATCTCAAGTGATCAAAAGGAACGGAGAGAGAGGGATTCGAACCCTCGGTACAAATAACTCGTACAACGGATTAGCAATCCGTCGCTTTAGTCCACTCAGCCATCTCTCCCAATTTAAAAAGGTCATATATGTGAAGTAAAGATCGAGTCCTTATCTTTCTTTATTCTATAGATATAGACGAATTTTATCAATCATCAATTCCATTTAGATAACGATTCTAAACAGATATCTCCAATAGAAAGAGTACTTCTTTGATTTCGTCCGAAAAGCTCTTTCTTTTATTCTCCCTGCCCGGCCAGTACCTAGCCGGGCGGGCCATTCCTTATTTTGTTCCAATCTTAGATCAAATGATTTATTTGAAAGCGAAAATACTTGTTATTGAAGCAGCAACAAGGCTATTTCCATTCCTATTATAGGTGCCATTTCTTATTATTCTTTGTTTTTCATTTTCTCGATTTACTTACTGGAAAAAAGATATTTCTTCAAAGGACATTGTTTGAACACGCGAATCCACAAACAAAACGAATACTATGATTTTCACTCGATCCAATCGACCCGAATTCATCAGATTTGGCAGTTGAATGAATAAGAAAAGGAATAGCCTCGAAAAACAAAAATGGATCTCTGGATTCTTTTCTTGTACAACTCAACTCATTTTGATGTTCCGGCTTCAATGGTTCTTTTGGACCGGGACTATCAGTAACGACTCCCCCATAAAATAAAAGATATAACTTATTATTTAAATAAACCTTTTTTTTCTCCTATTTCATCAAGTCTCTCTGTGGGAACACTCCATTCTGATCCTATCTTGATTACGTTTCACTCCCTTGTTCGACAAATGGTCCGTTCGTATACAATAATCATATTGTAGCGGGTATAGTTTAGTGGTAAAAGTGTGATTCGTTCTATTCACAAGTGAAATGGATAAGGGGTCTTTCGGTTTGATTCCTATTCCGATCAAAAACTTTATTTCTTAAAAGGGGTTAACCCTTTAACCCTCAATGCCACATTTGAGGAAGAATATACATTCTCGCAATTTGTATCCAAAAGTCAATTCGAAATTGAATAACAAAATTGGATTATAGAATTGCGAAGCATAATTTTTTTTTAAGTTGGATCAACCCTTCCAATTGAATGAGTATTAAGTAAAGGATCCATGGATGAAGATAAAAAGTGTATTTCTAATCGTAACTAGATCTTCAATTTTTTGAAGAGGGAGATTGAAGCCAAATAGCTATTAAACGATGACTTTGGTTTACTAGAGCCATCGACATATTCTTTCAGCTCGGTAGAAAGAAAATTCCTTTCCTCAGGATTCTCGAAAGTAGAAATAGGGAACGAAGTAACTAGAAGGATTTGTGATAATCCCCTCTTTCTAGAAGGATCATCTAGAAAGCAAGTCGTTTTGGATGCATTCAGACAGAAAAGCTGACATAGATGTTATGGGCAAAT